TGAATGCAATTCATTTGTTTACTTATTCTATCCAATTTCAATGAAGGAATTTTCAAGTTGAACCGACCCATTTTCAAAATATCAACTGGATGAATAAAAATATTGAAAAAGTCTTTCATTTGTCTATCATTATAGACAATATGGCCCATCTTATCTATGGAATTCGAACTTGAACTCTATTTACGATTTTTTATTTATATCTCATTAGCCCCTATTTCATATTTGAATTTTCATTTTAGCATATCAATGCAATGGATTTTTACGTTCGGCCTATTCCCCCTTTTTTATATCTATACCCCCTTTTTTTTCGTGGACGAATTCCGCATATTTTCACATAGAGGATTTACATATACAACATATATTACTGTCAAGAGTGAATTTCTTAGTTATAGTTCTATGAAATAAACAAAAAAAGAAGGGATTCGGAATTTCATCCGGTTAGGATCGCTCTAAACCAGCCCATTATGTATATGATTTAGCATGCCAACTATTAAACAACTTATTAGAAAGGCAAGACAGCCAATCAGAAATGTCACGAAATCCCCTGCTCTTCGGGGATGTCCTCAACGTCGAGGAACATGTACTAGGGTGTATGTGCGACTCGTTCCGATCATGAGCTGAGAGAAAAGTAAACCTTTTTTCAGTATCAATGATCAGTACCAGTGAATAGGGTTCTTCTCTTCACTATCTAAAAAAGATGGATTTACCATCTCTTACGGTGTATCAAATTTATGGTTTCCATTGGTGCAAATCCAATCACTTCAATTTGTAATTTAAGATGAGAAAAAAGTATCCATTGGTAGCAAATGATTATCCATTAAGCGGTTCAAATCCTATTTGAAAAAGAAAAAAAATTATGCTTCCAAGAACGGACTAAGAAGGTCAGCTACCTAACTCATTTTCATAATTAAATACCGTTACTGTATAAGATAGGTCTCTGATTGTGAAAGATCTATTACTGGACATAGGGGGTAGAGCCAAAAAGTGTGAATTGTACAAGTTACCCATAGCATTCATTGATTAAATGAAGTAAGGAGCTCCGGTGTATAGAGAGGGCCTCACCGTTTAAGAAGTAATCATAGAGACGATGGAACCCACTAGTTAGCCATTTCTATTTACTACTTTTTGAGTGATTAGGCTTTTTTTTATACCTAATATTGAATTATTTCAAGGCAAAATAAAATGCCTAGAACTAGAAAAAAAGGAAAAAAATCGTGGTCGGGACGGTTATAGTAGCAAAAGCCATTGGAATTTTGATTTTATACATTGGAAGAATCCGTTTTGTTATTAATAGACTAGTAAAGGGCAAAAGAATAACTGAAAGAAAGAATGAGTTATTCATCAAAGTTTCTTTTCTTCAATGACCAGAATTAAACGGGGATATATAGCTCGGAGACGTCGAACAAAAATGCGTTTCTTTGTATTAGGTTTTCGAGGGTCTCATTCAAAACTTACTCAAACTATTATTCAACAAAGAATAAAAGCTTTGTTTTCGGCGCATCGGGATAGAGGTAGGAAAAAAAGAGATTTTCGTCGTTTGTGGATCACTCGAATAAATGCAGCAATTCGCGGGAGGTTGCTATCCTATAGGTATAGTACACTAATACACAATCTGTACCGGAAGCAGTTGCTTCTTAATCGTAAAATACTTGCACAAATAGCTATATTAAATAGGAATTGTCTTTATACGATTTCCAATGCGATTTTTTAATTAAAAAAAAAAAGAAAAAGAATAAGTAGATCGGAAGGAATCCACCGGAATACTTTTAATGGAGTTTCCTCAAGAATAAACTCGGAGAGGGTAGAATAGAAATTAGTACGAAAAAAAAATGATGATAAGGTCATCAAAACAAAAAGAGCAAAGACAAGACGCTCAAAAAAAAAAGATTGATTTTCCTTTCCCGACTCGATTCTTTCTTTGATTTTGATTTATTTCTTATTCTTACGACACTACAATTGAATTTCATTTTGTTTGATTATCGGATTTTTCGAATAAAACATCAACCTACGTTTGAGTTCGGATTTGAATTTTGATTCAATTGAAAATTGAAGGATAAGCCCATTTCAATTTTATTTAGTTCTAGTTCTAAGACTTCTAGTTCTAGCGGTCGATTTCCTTCTTTCAAATCGTTTCGCATACTTATTATTACGAATTGCATACTTATTAGTACGAAAGGGTAACAAAGATAAAATACGAGCCCTTTTTATAGCAATAGTAATTAATCGTTGTTGTTTTAAAGTCAATCTATTTACTCGCCTAGATAATATTTTTCCTTGTTCACTAATAAATCGACTAATTAAACTTATGTTTCTATAATGAATTCGATCCCCCGATTGGATCGGGGGCAAACGCCTACGAAAAGATCGCTTGGATTTATTCATGATACGAAAAGATCGCTTGGATTTATTCATGATTTGTTTATTCCTTATCTCTCAAAATAAAAATCCTATCCTTATCTATATTTCTAAAATTCTAAAATATTATTGAGTCCTATTTGGATCGTACCGAATTATGGAATTTATAGGATTTGCTTTGTTTATTATTTTAAATTTATGTATATGTAATAATTATATAGAAATAATGTAATAATGAAAATGAATTCAAATAAAAAAAAGAATAATATATTCTATGTACTAATAGTTATATTACATATAACTAATTCTATACCTAAAGTAAGTCATATTTTCATATTCCTTGGGAGAGTGGTGACATATGACATATAGGCAGCACTCGATTTGATCTATTTCTTTATCTCCCCGTGAGTTGTATGTTCGTAACAATAGGGACAGAATTTCTTCAATTCCAATCGACTAGGCGTATTGTGTCGATTTTTTTGAGTGATATATCTGGAAATGCCCGTTGATTCCTTATTAACACCGTTTCGAACACAACTGGTACATTCCAAAATAATCGTTACTCGGACATCTTTACTCTTAGCCATGAACCCCCCTTTGGTTTTAATCTACCCCACCCTATCTCGTTGATTTTCCGGTCAAAAACGAATAAGAAAAAAATAGAAGTTGCTAACTAAAAATCAAATTATGAATGATGATTTTGTTGTAATCAATTGAAATCAATATTAATAATATAGTAAATAATAAGTAATACAATGATTTCTAACTTTATTTAGAATCAAAATTTAGAATAGAATCACAGTGGAGTATTTCATTGACACATTTTGTAGAATATTTTGTAGAATACGTGTTTTGTTGCCTTAGCCGCATTTCTGTTTTCGTTCGACTAGTCATTTAATTGGAGCCCGAACCCAAGTTTCGGTGCGGGTGAATCTACTATTTTTTCCCCCTACCCTCCCTTATTTGATCTAATTCTAAAAAACGAAAAAAAATGGGGGGATAGTCACAGATATTTGATTGTATCTCTAATCTCCTTCACCCCGTCCCACGGCAATAAAGAACTAGAATGAAAAAAAAGGAAATGTCAACGCATCCGGGAATAAACGATTGATCTCTATCAATAAACCCGCTAAAGAACCAAACCATAGAGTACTTAGTACTGGTGCTACAGAAAGATATGTTTTTAGATCTCGCATTTTAAATCCCCCTTCTTTATTGTATTACAATATGGTACTAGATATATAATCAGATGAATATTTAGTTAAGGACCACTTCCATTTGTCTATTTGTATGCGGAATCCCTAATTCAAATTAAAATGTACAATGATTCGATAGATAAGATTTTCCTTTTCTTAAAACAGAAAAATATGTAACTTTCCACCCAAGAATTTCCACGAAAAATATTTCTTTCTTAATAAATTTATTATAAGATCCTTATATGATATGAGACAAAAAGGGGGAATGGCAAGATAAACTGATATTGTATCAATAGAGGAACTAAAAGTGTGGAAAACAAGACAGGGATTCTCTATAATGACACTGTAGACCAATTGAAAGGGATGTAGCGCAGCTTGGTAGCGCGTTTGTTTTGGGTACAAAATGTCACGGGTTCAAATCCTGTCATCCCTACCTATTACTTCTCCTCCGAGCAGTAACGAAGGAGCAATTTTAGATCGATTCAAATTGAGCATACAGAATCTTTAATACTATTATATATGATATATAATAGTATAGGTGTGCAAGATATCTTGTGGTTTTATATAAAATAAAAAAAAAGGAATCCTCCCCCTTCCATTACAGTCTTATCTTATTGTGATAAGAAAGCGCTCTTAGTTCAGTTCGGTAGAACGTGGGTCTCCAAAACCCAATGTCGTAGGTTCAAATCCTACAGAGCGTGATTCTGTTCTTGTTAGGTAGAAAATTACACCGAACTCAAATTGAAATAAAAAAATGCAACAGCAATCTGACTCGACCTCCCATAGATTCAATTCAATTAAATGAATTAATAAAGAGGGGGGTCAGTCAAAAAAAAAAGAAAGAGATGTTAATTAATCAAAAGTCCAACTGATCGCCACGTCTATATTGTAAATATGCAGTTACAAATAATCCAGCCAAAGTAATGGGAATTAGACCTAAGACGATTCCAAATAGAAAAACTTCAATCATTTTCAATTTTTTTTTTTATTTTGAAAGGGAAAAAGAGAGGTAATATCTATCCATAAATATTAATCTGTATTACCCATGAATCTCAATGACAGATAATTGGTAATTAGCGCAGTAAAGAACTATAGAATCTATGCATATAGTAAATAACGATTTGTTTTTGTGAATTGTTCGTTCATTCAAATTCAATTCATTTTCAAATAAGTCGTATCTTACTCAAACCAATAAATAGAGCTGAGGTTATAGTTAAAGCCACTAGTAAAAAACCGAAATAACTAGTTATCGTAGGCATGAAGGGACTAAATGAAATATGTTCTTTTTATACATATGTTTAGAAAGCACTTTCCTAAATTTTCATTTTTGAAAGAGATAGGGATAAGCAAAAATACCACCAATTGAAGGAATAAGTTCAATTGAAAATTTTCGATTCAGCAATCATTATAGACAGTATTCACAAAACAAAAAACAAAAATAGACTGGCA